ATCTATGGGGCAATTCCTTAGAAGTACAGTGTGTGCAAAAGCCCTTCCTACCTGATAGAAAAGGGTCCCATGCTCCTTAGCCGGGCTTAGGTTTCTGTCGGCTTCCAAATCCCAAGTTTTTCTATGAAGAGCATATCTAATTGTAGTAGTGTCTATAATTGATTTCTTCTGTGTAATACTAATCGATAGGGCCTCGTTGGTAAGTGCTACAAGATCTGGTACACTGGGACCCAAGATTGTGGACTCGAATTCATTAGTATGAGTATGGAACATTTTATTTTCCAAGTGAAATCCCCTAGTATATGAAAGGGTGAAAAGGCACTGTTGTTGTTGTGGAACAAGAAGCCTTCGTGTCTTAATGCATGTACTTAATCCATCCGGACCTATTAGAGAGGGATCCACTTTTTGGGGAATATGAGTCGAAGCAATAACAAGAATCTCATTTTTAGTGGAACGTCTTCCACAATCCCTGGAGAGATGGTTCACTAATAGACCGAGGGATAAGTAATCCGACTCTTTCGCATCCAGATCATGAATGTTTGGAATCCATAGTATGCAAGGAGACATTGCTTTTGCTAATTCGAATTGAAGGGTGATATAAAATTCGTCTATTTCATCGTCCAGCAACTGATACACAAGTGGCACATTCGTCTTAGTTAGCCACTCCGTCATCTCGCTATCAACAAAATCTTCCATATCACGATCCTCATAATCGTCACTGGCACCAGGCTCATCATAATCGTCACTGTCACGATCCTCATAATCGTCACTGTCATTGTCCAAAAAATCAAAAAAACTGGCCCCGTAATCGTTCGCCTCCTCCGCATCGTCACCATACTCATCATAAACGCCACTCTCGTGAATATCAAAACCTTGAGGCGTCCAGTTCTTCAGGAACTTGTTCAGAACTACTGTAATGAGAGGAACATAGGAGTTTGTCGCTAGGGATTTGACCAAATAGGATCGTCCACTTCCTATAGAACCTATCACTAAAGTAGCCCTAGAGGGGTGTAGGGGTAAGCGGAGCGAAAAGGTTTTTCCATGAGATGGGAAATGAGAACGATTATCCCCGCACGGTGAATAAGTGATTGTCTGATAATGAGCAAGGAATATCCGTCTTTCTGCTAAACAGGATGTATTGCACTCATAATTCATTAGACCCTTTTTATGAATGTCAACTAAGTGTCGTAAGTAAAATGCTCCCGGTTCTTCACTCATTTGAGAGGCAGAGTCATTGTTTGATAAATGATCACTATGAGTCAAACTCAATAGAATTTGATCAATCCTTGTTTCTCTCGTGAAGTTGCAAAACGGAACCAAGAATTCTCTTTCTTTATCCTCAATCGCATCACAGTTCGAGATCCAGGATTCTATTTTATCGTCAATCAAACAACAAGGACCGTTCACATTTTCTATTATTTGATCATAACGATAACGTTGACCAGAACAGAGAGAAGAGAAATCCCCTAGCTCTGTTATCAATGAATAGAGCTCTTTACTTGTATGACTTAGATGTCTCGTATTTTTCAAAAAAGCGATTCGATCGATGGGATTTGGTGTGATATTGAGGAGCTCGAAGAGATGGATAAGAAAAGATTTGCGTCCACCACCCCATCGTAGATAATTTACTAATTTTTCCCGAGCAGCTAGAAAGAGCTTCTTGAAAGAACGAGGTGCGGGGTACATATCCAGAAGTTCTCGCAACTCCACGATGTATGATGGAATCATCAAAGATTGGGCCCTTGCGAAATCTCTCTGTAACTCACTAAAGTCTTGGGATAAAAAGAGAAGGTGTGAAAAAACGAGATGTCCAGCAACAAAAAGAAGGAAAAGGATTGAATAGAGGAACGCCCCAAGATTTGGCCATCTCAGATCTGTCATCGATGGTGACTCATTATTTCGATGAATACTTTCTTCAGACAGAAGAAGCTTATGGAAACACTTATTCGAAATCGCACTTATCCAATTCCATTGTAAAAGACACAATTTTTTCTGAAGAATTCGCCATGATATTCCGCATGGATCAGATATAGCATAACAAATGGATACAAATTTTGGACTGCTCCTTAGTAGCGGCATTACGTATGATCCCAAAGTATCTAAAAACATCAACTTTAGCAAATTGTACCCTGTCGAGGTAAGGCTAAATGGCATAACATATGTTTTGAATAGATTCCAGTTTGAGAGAATTAAAGAAACCCTCTCTCCTTGCAAGGCTCTATCCATCTGCACTTTCTCAACCCATTGCTTTAGATAAAGACTCTGTTTTTTCTCTTTCCTCTTTTCGGGTTTTTTCTCTTTCCTCTTTTCGGGTTTTTTCTCTTTCCTCTTTTCGGGTTTTTTCTCTTTCCTCTTTTCGGGTTTTTTCTCTTTCCTCTTTTCGGGTTTTTTCTCTTTCCTCTTTTCGGGTTTTTTCTCTTTCCTCTTTTCGGGTTTTTTCTTTTTCCTCTTTTCGGATGAGAAACATTTCTCAGAATAAATCAAACCCATGTTTGAATTGAAATTGAGATACTGATACAAGTTCTTCCCTTCTGAATCAGATAGATTCATATCTGAAAGAGGTTGACAATAAGTTCTTTCAAAATTGACTCTCTGTCCCTCTGTTAGAGGTGTTCCAGAAATGTCTGCGATCGAGTAAATAGCTCTACGAACTAATGGATCAGATCGCATTGCAAGGTGGAAATATTTGTAAAAGTTATACCTTTCGTCACCACTTTGTGGAAAATCCTTGAATAGGTTAGATACCTGTGACTCGATTGATGAAATAGTATCTCTCTCCAAAAAAGCATGTTTTTTTTTGTCGCCGCACAAAGAAAATTTTGTGTTGCGAATGAACAAGATATTGAGGAATTGTCCATACGTAAAATCCAAATTCTTGATATCCACATAAAAGGGGAATCTTTTGTTACAAAAGAAGCCGAAGTCATGTGGATTATTCAAGAATCGAAGTCGATTTGCTTTATAAAAAGAAGAGATCAATGAACTTCTATGAAATGGTTTCACGGGATTCAACCAATTGTCTTGATCGTGGGATATCATTGAGAAATAGGAATCCAAAGATTTCCCGCGATTATTTCTAGTATGGAATGAGTCAATCATCCCCTCTGGTTTCTTATTGAACAATAATTTCGATTTTTGGGAAGTCTCATGATCATCCAATAAGAATGGTTTCAATTTTTTCAAATAAACGAGTTGAAGACCTATTGATTCTAAGAACTGATTGCAGAGTCGATCATTCGGACCTTTCAATTCAGAGACGCGGATCTCGGACCTCTGAATGGGGGGGGTATTCCCGAAACTCACAAAGAAAAAAGGAAGTGAGTTAGACAAAAAAAGAAGTAACTTGGAGAAAACGAAAGAACGGAACTTAGCCAAATTTTTTTGGTCGCTAACCTCAGACCGATCACTCGAATATTGGTTAATACGTGATCGATATCGATTATCTTTTTTGTCGCTAACCTCAGACCGATCACTCGAATATTGGTTAATACGTGATCGATATCGATTACGTATTGATCGATATCGATTACGTATTGATCGATATCGATCGAAGACCACTTGAAAACGGCTCTTCTGCTCAGAAACGAAATGTTCCAAATGTTCCTGGAAATTCTTGCTCCCCTTGGACCATTTGTATCTATATGCATTAGGATCCCGATTCACGGATCTCTCGGTTCGAGAAATCAAAATAAGAGGATCGGACCCTTTCTTTTGACTCTTTTTCAAATTCGATAAATGTTGGTTGATCGTATATTTCATAAAAGTTCTATGATTCAGAGTATCATTTCCTATTTGATCCCTTTGAATTCCATATTCGAAGTTGCGATCGGATCGATTCATTAAAAAGAATCGATTCAATACATTTCTTATGTACCCATGGGTGCTATATTGGATTTGAATCAGATTTCGGATCCATCTATATTGATTGACTGCCTCCACGATGTTGTTGCTAGCAAATACCACTATTTTTGGTTTTGGATCTTCCAAATCATTCCCGCAGGAGATCTGGACCCCCCTTTTTCTGATCCTTCGATAAAAAGATTCATTCTCTTGGTAAAAAACAGGAGGTAGAACCAATAAAGATTTCTTTTTCGATTCATCCCTGGCCTCAGCCAAGAATTGTTTTTGATCCAATACGGAAGAATCAATAGAAAAGGCAAATCCCTTATGATACACCAGATCCGGCTCGGTTATTGATAGAGTGAATAGATCTGCCATTTCTTGAAATCTCTCTTCTGAATCCAGTTCATCCTTCGGAACCATATCACATCCCGGATCTGATGAAATAGGATGAATTGAGACGGTCTTTTGTAAATACGCCATTGTCTTGAATAGATTCACTATTTCTTTAGTTTCCGATCGCCGGAAAGGGGCAAAAGAAACCTCTTGTTCTTTCTTCAACAATTTCTGATCCACAGTGGACCTCTCAGTAGGATTCGAGCCCAGATGAAGTTCTGACCATTCGTCAGAGAAAAAAGAAAGAATGGATCTTGTAGGATTCCCAAGAAATTCTTCGATTTCTTCCGGAGGGAGATGATTATTCATCTCCTTCTCACCTTCCGTGAATAGCCGGGACTTTGAGGAAGATCCAGAAAGGCCTTTAGAGAATCGGTCTGATTCTATCTCTGTTCGTTCCGTTTGAAGAAAGGAAGGATCCAAAAGACTCGATCTTTCTTTTCGTTGTTGAATCTCTCTTTGATTGATCAATGTGTGATATTCCGAATCCTCCGTGCCAATGGAATCGAAATGATCTCTGGATTGATCAGAAGATCCTTTCAGTTGGCTAGAATCCCTCCTTTTTCCGATCCAGTTCCTCCACTTAGTTATTGGGAGAACCCGAGTACTCTCTTTCGGATCCAGGAAACAACTCTCAGAGAGCCTTTTTCCTTTTGGAAGATGCAGGAGCGAAACAATCAACCTATTGATATTGGAAGACAGAAAAGATTCTTCCAATGTCTCATTTCTGGGCCCAGCGAAATTCGTAGGTATAGGAAGAAGCC